TGTATCACTTTAGGAATTCCAACGATTTGTTTAATTGATACAAATTGTGACCCCGATCTTGCAGATATTTCGATTCCAGCGAATGATGACGCTATAGCTTCGATCCGATTAATTCTTAACAAACTAGTATTTGCTATTTGTGAGGGTCGTTCTAGATATATAAGAAAGCCTTGATTAATATAATAATAAGATAAAATGACTTTTGGACCTCCATAGATTTTGAGAATTGCTTGTACGGGTCTGGAATGAAAAAAGAAAAATAAATGGGGATATTATGCGATTTGTTGGTATACAAAATATAAAATTCAAAAAAGCGACGATTGAATCAAAATAATTCCTTTTCAAGTTCTATTTCTGTCAGAGGGCAATATGAACGTTCTATCATGTTCCATCAACATATTCTATGCTATATCCGGTGTGGAAGTAGGCCAACATTTGTATTGGCAAATCGGGGGTTTCCAAGTGCATGCCCAGGTACTTATCACTTCTTGGATTGTAATTCTTATCTTATTAGGTTCAACCGCTATTGCTATTCGGAATCCACAAACTATTCCGACTAGCAGTCAGAATTTTTTCGAGTACATTCTTGAATTCATTCGAGACGTGAGTAAAACTCAGATTGGAGAAGAATATGGTCCTTGGGTTCCCTTTATTGGAACTCTGTTTCTGTTTATTTTTGTTTCAAATTGGTCCGGGGCTCTTTTACCTTGGAAACTTATACAGTTACCTGAAGGGGAGTTAGCTGCACCTACGAATGATATAAATACTACTGTTGCTTTAGCTTTACTCACGTCACTAGCCTATTTTTATGCGGGTCTTAGCAAAAAGGGATTGGGTTATTTTGGTAAATACATTCAACCAACTCCAATTCTTTTACCCATTAATATCTTAGAAGATTTCACAAAACCTTTATCACTTAGTTTTCGACTTTTCGGGAATATATTAGCTGATGAATTAGTAGTTGTTGTTCTTGTTTCTTTAGTACCTTCAGTGGTTCCTATACCTGTCATGTTCCTTGGATTATTTACAAGCGGTATTCAAGCTCTGATTTTTGCAACTTTAGCTGCGGCTTATATAGGAGAATCGATGGAGGGCCATCATTGACTTGTTTTTGATTTCGAAATAAGCTCTTTAACTTAGATAAAAGCAAAATAATACTAATATTAGGACATTGTTTGTTTTTAAAAAAATTGTAATTGCATGAGCTTAAATCAATCAAATACTAAGATTGCTATGCAATGATTCGATCTAATGAATTCGTCTATTTTTCTAGAATAATGAAATGATAAAAAAAGGAATAAAAGAGGAAAAAACTCGATTCCTAAAAAATGGGTTGGTAGGAGAGCGTGTGTTGGCCTCGGTATCTCTAATTTAATGATTATAAGTCAACTCTTGGAACTTTTTCGAAGACGTATTCTAGAATCTGAGTGACTCTAAGATAGGAATAGTAGGTTTACATTATCTAAGGCGGACTTGTATATGTGATAATGGATTAGGGATATATAACCTAAGGATAGATCTAATTTGATTTATTGCTATAAATTGAGACGGGGATTTCAATAGAAGTACTTCCCTTTCGTCTGTGACTCTGAATGAATTGAATAAGAAACGAAATCAAGAAAAAGACCGAAGAATAAAAAGAACAATTCGGGACAAAGCAACGGACGAAGTAAAGTTGTGGGACTTCACATCAGAGTTCTGAGTTACTTCGCCTGGATCAATTTTAGTGATGGAATAATTTAGTTCTAATTCATTGGTTGCTTGTATCATTAACCATTTCTTTATTTTGGTGCGAGGAACTTATAATGAATCCACTGGTTTCTGCTGCTTCCGTTATTGCTGCTGGATTAGCCGTTGGACTTGCTTCTATTGGACCTGGAGTTGGTCAGGGTACTGCTGCAGGCCAAGCTGTAGAAGGTATTGCGAGACAACCCGAGGCAGAGGGAAAAATAAGAGGTACTTTATTGCTTAGTCTGGCTTTCATGGAAGCTTTAACAATTTATGGACTAGTTGTAGCATTAGCGCTTTTATTTGCAAATCCCTTTGTTTAATCTAATCCTAGAAATCTAAATAAAAATCCATCTTTTTTATTCCCCTGTCCTTCCCGTCCAAAATTTAACTCCTCCAATTCCTTATTAGTTAAGCTAATGCCCAATTTCCGGGAAGGACAGATTTTGGGTGGGGGTGTTCGCATATCACCTTGCTTTTTTCCTTCCCCTTCTTAGTCCAATAGAACTGAAATGTTTCAACAAACACGAGTTATTTCCCAAGTAACATAAGTCCTAGTATCGAATTATCATTCGTAGTCGAAATTGAAAAAGTCAAATCTAGTTCTACATAGAATAGATTTTTGACGCGGTTTAGCAATAAAATACAGGGGGGGCGAAGTGATACAAAAAGAACTCTGTTTGCCTTTTTTATTCTAGGGAGATCATATGAAAAACGTAACCAATTCTGTCGTTTATTTGGGTCACTGGTCATCCGCCGGGAGTTTCGGGTT